ATCTTTTCAGATCTTTTCAATTGTTATCATTTTTTCACGAATAAATCATTAATTTGTCTAGGACAGGATTAAGGATCTCATCGAAAACTTACAGCTGCTTGCCAAACAAAGGCTAAGAGAAAAAAGAAAAGAGGTATTACAGGCATAACGTCTACGATTGGATTCAAAAAAGCGTAGGCTTCTGGCAATTTGGAGAATAAAAAACTACTTGAAAAAAGGGTAGAATTCAAACAGATACAGATCAAATTAAATATGTTAAGCATAATAAAAATTTGTTTCTTGTGGATAGTTTTATTTTGATTGAGTTATTAATATATTCTTGATATAAGTGAAAAATAAAAAAAATAAAGGTTGTAGTTAAAAAAAACTTTTTTACCTTACCCAATCAAAAATCCTTCAATTCTCACAAGAGAATAGAAGAAATCGTACTTTCATACAATATCTTAATTAAATTCTATGTAATGATCAATAAATTCAGTTTAATTTGCTATTTACATGTGTCAAAAACCTCGCACCAACCTAACCTATTTCATAGATATTTTGACTGGAATTGAATTGACGAAGAACCAATACTAATAATAGTGTGGTATTAGTGTTAAATAGAAATTGAAATGGGGCGTAGCCAAGCGGTAAGGCAACGGGTTTTGGTCCCGCTATTCGGAGGTTCGAATCCTTCCGTCCCAGAGTATACTGATTATCGAAGAAATATTGTATTGATTTTTGAAACTATCTTTTGTTTAAGAATCCAATATTGAAATGAAGAGAATTTTTTTTTCTTCTTTCTTTTTTTTAGTATTCAAAAGGAAGAAGAATTTCTTTTTCATCATTTGAACCGAGTTCAACTAAGATTTCTTTGTTTGTATGGGATTCGTACAAGGTGAAATCATAGATTCCAAGAGTTTGAATTTAAACAAAAAATATAACAATAGATATATCTCTAAATATTTACATATTGCGTAGATACAATATGGGATTTATTTTCATTCTGACGGAAACTTTTTTTCTTCATAAATTTTCTATTTCATTCATAGAGAATGAAAAAACTAGGTAAGGACTGAACAATGACTATTCATGATTCCATAATTGAATCAATTACATATTGGTTACAAACTATAGAAATGTTATGGTAAAACTTCGTTTGAAACGATGTGGTAGAAAGCAACGTGCGACTTGAATTGAAGGACATAATCTTTTGTGGATTTTTAGATCCACCACTTTTTTATATCGGACTAAAGGTGTTCTTGGCTCGACATTTTTGATTCTATTTTTTTTTACTAGAGTCCTCAACCTTTTTTGGAGGTTGTAAATCTCAAAATATAGTACAGGATGTAGCTCGAGGCGAATAGAAAGTTTGAATTCCTTTCTCAGGAGTCAGGATCTAGGGTTAGTGCGAATCAATAAGTTGGAACAACTTCGTAAGTATATTTTTGATATAAAAAAGGAAAGGATATATTTCAAACAATTTTCCAATTCAAAAGGAAAATTTTTTTTTTTGAAATTGGACCATTCTTCGGATCAAAAGTGTATCATGCGGGAATAACGCGTTTATATGATTATTTGATAAAAAGAAATCATAACCAAAAGTAAGGGCTTGTTGCTGCCCTTTATTAAATATTAAAACAATTAAAGATCACCGAAGTAATGTCTAAACCCAATGATTCAAAGTAAGGATAAAGAAGCCTGAAACAAGTAAATCCCCTTTTCAATTGTTTTAAAGACTAGATTCGAATGAAGAAGAAAAATTCATTCGAAATGAGACAGACATAAAAAAAAGGGAAAGGGGTTAGAGACTACTCAATAAAAGATAAAAGAAATATCTAAGGATTTTCTGTTGAACTATTAGAGAACTATCCAACGTGAGTTATGAGAGTACGAATGTTTTTTTTCTTCGAAAAAAAAAAAGAGTTAGGATTTATAGGATTTAAATGTCTAATTAATTTGATTGATCATTTTAGGAATCCATTTGACATTCTAATTTTTTATATAGGCATAGATCTAACTTTTACTCAATTTAATCATTTTTTTTCTCGAGCCGTATGAGGAGAAAACCTCTTATACGTTTCTAGGGGGGGTATTATTCATTTAATCTATCCCAATGAGCCGTTTATCGAATCGTTGCAATTGATGTTCGATCCCGAAGAGAAGGAAGAGATCTTCAGAAAGTAGGCTTTTATGATCCGATAAATAATCAAACCTATTTAAATCTTCCTGCTATTCTCGATTTCCTTAAAAAAGGCGCTCAACCTACAGGAACTGTTCATGATATTTTAAAAAAGGCAGGCATTTTTAATGAATTTAGTTTGAATCAAACGCAATTAAATTAATGAAATAGAAAAAAAGAGGGTGCGTAAGACTTATATATAGTTTTCTATCAAATTAGATCTACTCTTTTCTTTCCCCCTTTTTTGCTCTATTCTTACCTATTTTTTATTTCTTATCTTATTTCTATTTAGTATACCTACTAAAGAATACTATGTTCTATAATCCTAAAAATCAATTTTAGGAAAAGAGATTTGATAAAAAAATACATAAAAGAAGTCAATCGCTTAACAGGAGTAGTTTTCTTTCATTGGAGATCTATCCCCAACTAACAAAATAAATAAGGGATTAAACTTGTTTATTTATTTTATTACTTATGAGATTTTTATTAGAATAATATTCTAATTTTTTTTTATAGTCTTTTCGTTCTATTCAATATTCACAATCATATTGACAACAATGTATCGACCAAATATAATTCGATCATAGATAAATAGATTTATTTCTCGCCGACCCATGCATAGGTTTTGTTTTTTTTCTTTATTTCTATTTCGACTTTATTTCATTCAAATGATAACTTCATTGAAATTATAGGGTCTTTGTATTTTCTGTGATACAAGAAATTCTTTTGGTGTTATACAAGAACTCTTTTTGTTTAGAGTGAACAAAAAAATTTATAAATAACATATTAAGAATAAGAGGGGGCCCTTACATTTCTATCTTTTTATCCTTATTGATCGATTCTATATATTTTTTATCTGAGAATTTAATTTATTTCATGTATTCTATTTATATATGATATGATCCATTCAATTTTTTGTATGTTTGTTCATAATTACGAGAAGTTTTTAGTTTAAATCGATTAGATATCTTAGATTTCTTACTAGTTTAGTTTCATGTTTTGATTGCGTCTCAAAATGAAAATTTGATCTATTTTTTTCTTTTTTATTCTGATTGTATCTACACATTCAAATTCTTTTTTTTGATTTTCGGGTTGCTAACTCAACGGTAGAGTACTCGGCTTTTAAGTGCGACTCGCATCTTTTACACATTTGTATGAAAAAATGATTCGTCCAAATCTGCGGTAGAGTTTGTAAGACCATGACTGATCCGGAAAGGAATAACTGGAAAAAAGAGCATGTCGTATCAACGGAGAATTTGGATAACATATTTTGGTTAGTTACGAATCGATAACAACCTAGTGTTTGCATTTTCGGTGCAGAACTAAATCAATTGAATTAATAAATTCAAAGTTGGGTCAAGTGAATAAATGGATGTATAAAAACCCTATGACCCCAATTAGAGGGAAACAAAAAGCAACGAGCTTATGTTCATAATTTGAATAATTACCCGATCTAATTAAATGTTAAAAACATATTAGTGCCTAAAGCGGGAAGGGCTTTTTCATGAGTGGATTATCTATTTTTTTTTAATGAGTCCTAACTATTTGTTTTTCCCTATTATGTTGTTGCGTTGGAGATGGATGTGTAAAAGAAGCAGTATATTGATATAGAAAAGATATATATATTTCCAAAATCAAAAGAGCGATTGGGTTGAAAAAATAAAGGATTTTGAATCATCTTCTTTTGTTATTTTATAAACCTATTAGATAACACAAAAGATAGAGAATCCGTTGACGAGTCTATTTGTCTCCGAGGTATTTATTGGGTTTTTACCCTAATACTTCGTTTCGACTGTATCGCACTATGTATCATTTGAGAGTCCAAGAAAATAAATAAACACTTTATCTTCCGTTTATAAATTGAATTTCCATTGAAATGGAGGAATTTCAAACATATTTCAAGTTAGATAGAACTCGCCAACAAGATTTACTATACCCCCTTATTTTTCGGGAGTATATTTATGTACTTGCTTATGATTATGGGTTAACTAGATTAAATAGAAATAGATTCGTTTTGTTCGAAACTGCGGGTTATGACAATAAATCTAGTTCACTAATTGTGAAACGTTTAATTTTTCGAATGTATCAACAGAATCATTTGATTATTTCCAATAATGATTTTAACCAAAATCCTTTTTTTAGGCATAACAATCATTTGTATTTTCAAATGATATCGGCCATATTTGCAGTGATTCTGGAAATTCCATTTTCCCTAAGATTAGTATCCTCCTTCGAAGGAAAACAGCTAGTAAAATCTCAGAATTTACAATCAATTCATTCAATATTTCCCTTTTTAGAGGACAAATTATCATATTTAAATTATGTCTTAGATGTACTAATACCTCACCCCATCCATTTGGAAATTTTGGTTCAAACCCTTCGTTACTGGGTAAAAGATCCCTCTTCTTTGCATTTATTGCGGTTCTGTCTTTACGAGTATCCTAATTGGAATAGGAATAGTTTTAAAAAATCTATTTTGAATCCAAGATTTTTCTTATTCTTATATAATTCTCATGTATGTGGATACGAATCCATCTTCTTTTTTTTCCGAAAACAGTCTTCTCATTTACGATCGACATCTTCTGGAGTCCTTCTTGAACGAATTTCTTTCCATGGAAAAATCGAAGATTTTCTAAAACTCTTTGGTAATCATTTTCAGGATATCCTTCGTTTGTTCAAGAATCCTTTCATACATTATGTTAGATATCAAGGAAAATTCATTCTGGCATCAAAAGATATGTCTCTTCTGATGAATAAATGGCAATTTTACTTTGTCAATTTATGGCAATGTCATTTTTACGTCTGGTTTAAATCGCAAAAGGTTCGTCTAAAACAATTA